AAAAATTAACTAATTTTTTAGTTCTAATATTAGAGTAAAATTTATATAATTTGATGTTCGGTTTTTTTAATTGAAGCAAAAATTAATGATTTTTTGCTTAATTAAAAAAAATAATATTAAATTACGTAAAATCTACATTTTTCTTGGATTAAAAATCGATAAAACATCACTGTTTGAAGTTTAAATTATTTTATGTTTAATTTTTAGCGATTTTTTGAAGTTTAAATTATTTTATGTTTAATTTTTAGCGATTTTTTGAAGTTTAAATTATTTTATGTTTAATTTTTAGCGATTTTTGGTTCCGGGGAGATTCAAAATTTACTTCGTTTATTTAAGTCAAAAAAAGTAAATAAATCTCAATGAAAACTTGAATTGATATGGTTTTGTGTTTTTGGTTGTCTCTAGTTTTATTATAGATTTGTTTATTGATAAAGTTTGAAAGAAATTTTAATCTTTTAAAATTTATATAGATAAATTTGATTCTAGTTATATTTTAACTTTTATATAAAAAGATATATAAATATGAATTTTTAATAAAAAATTTTTGTAGTCTTTTTAATTAATTATCTATTTTTAGGAATTAGTTATTATTAGAGTATTGACTAAGAACGTGCCAGCAGTCGCGGTTATACGAAGAATACAAGTTAAAATTCAGGGTAAAATTTATTAATAGTGTTTATTATTTTTTAGTAAAATAATTTATTGTAAGGTAAAATTTAATTATTTTTGTATATTAATAAGTAGTAATATTATTAAATAAATAGATATGGAATAAACTAGGATTAGATACCCTATTATTCATAATGTAAGTAAATCTTGAGTAGTAAAAGTATTTAAAACTCAAAGAATTTGGCGGTATTTTATCAGTTTAGAGGAACCTGTTCAGTAAATGATAGTCCACGTTAAATCTTACATTAGTTTGTTTACAGTTTGTATACCTCCGTTGTTAGAAAGATTTTGGAAAATTCTTTTGTAAATAATTTTTTTGAAGACTTCAGGTCAAGGTGCAGCTTATACTAATGATGAAATGGGTTACAATTAGGTTAATATTGGAATAATATTTAGAATTATATTAGGAAATTGGATTTATTAGTAATTGTTTTTAAGGAAAAAACAGTGAATTTTGCTCTAAGGTGTGCACACATCGCCCGTCGCTCTCTTGTAACATAAGAGATAAGTCGTAACATAGTAGATTTATTGGAAAATGAATCTAGAATCAAAGTAATTATTAGATAAATTTTTCATTTACAATGAAAAAGGTTTTGTGCAATTCAAAATGCTTTGAGATTTTTTCTTATTAAAAAATTATAATAAAAATATTTTGTATTAAGTAGAAAAAGAATTATTTAAAATATTATAGCTAAAAGTACTGTAAAGGAAAGTGTGAAAATGAGAATCTTAGAGTAGAATTATTTAGTACCTTGTGTATCAGGGATGAATTAAATTATTTTAATTATTTAGTGTTCTCGAATTTTGAAGGGTAAATAGGGTATAAAAAGTTATTGTGTTAAATATATTTTTAATGTTCTATTGGGTATGAAAAATAATACGTTTCAAAATTTATCTAGTTTCTTAAGAAATAAATTTAATTTAGTTAATGAAAGTAGATTATCAATTCATGATTGTCTTTTTTCATTAAAAAATTACAAAATGGATGAGCTTTTTGTAATATTCAGTAGATCTATAAATTAATATAAAAATTTATTTAAAAAATAGTCTTTAAATTAGATATTTTAGGAAGTATGTTATAAATTATTAATTGTATTAATAATATTTATTTGATTTTAGAATTTTATTAAGATGAGTAATTAAATAAAAAAATTATTGAAATAATGTTTGTATTAGTAGAATAAAGTGTAATTATATATTAAGGTATATGAATTGGATTTTATATGAGGAATTTTTATAAAGGAATTCGGCAATTATCATTTCCGAAAGTTTAACAAAAACATTTTCTAAAGTTTTATATTTTAGGTAATACCTGCCCGGTGAATTTTTTAACGGCCGCGGTAATTTGACCGTGCTAAGGTAGCATAATCATTTGTCTTTTAATTGAAGACTGGAATGAAAGGTAAAACGAGAAATGAGCTGTCTTTATAAAATAAATTGAATTTTATTTTTTAGTGAAAAAGCTAAAATATATTTGTGGGACGATAAGACCCTATAGATCTTTATTAGAAGTTTTATTTTAATGTAAAAATATAATTTTATTGGGGCGATAAGAAGAAAAGTGTATCTCTTTAATTATAAAAATATTTATGGATAAATATATTTTTGATCCTAAAAGTTGGATTATTAGAATAAGTTACCTTAGGGATAACAGCGTAATATTTTTTGAGAGTTCTTATCGAAAAAAATGTTTGCGACCTCGATGTTGGATTAAGATATTATTATGGTGCAGAGTTTATAATCATTAGTCTGTTCGACTATTAAAATCTTACATGATCTGAGTTCAGACCGGTGTGAGCCAGGTTGGTTTCTATCTACAAGTTAGTTTAAGGAAATAGTTAGTACGAAAGGAATTCTATTTTGGAAAATTTTTATACTTTTGAAAAAATATAAATACTAATTTTATTTTGATAATAAATTTATTTATTAATTAGTAATTATTTTGATGTTTTATATTAATTATATTCTTCTGTTGATTTGTGTTTTAGTTTCGGTAGCTTTTATTACGCTTTTTGAGCGTAAGGTATTAGGTTATATTCAATTGCGAAAAGGTCCTAACAAAGTAGGAGTGATAGGTTTATTTCAACCTTTTTCGGATGCGGTAAAATTATTTACTAAGGAACAAAATTTTCCTTATTATTCTAATTTCTTACCTTTTGTTTTAGCTCCTGTTATTTCTTTTGCTTTATCTCTATTAGTTTGATTTGTAATTCCTATAAAATATAATATTGTTAGATTTGAGTTTGGGATTCTGTTTTTTGTTTGTGTAATTGGTTGTAGAGTTTATAGTTTATTAATGGGGGGGTGGTCTTCTAATTCTAAATATTCACTTTTAGGTTCTGTTCGAGCAGTAGCTCAAACAATTTCATATGAAATTGTCTTAATTTTAATTTTAATCTTTTTAATATTAATATTAAAAAGATTTAATTTTATGTTTTTTTTAAAGTTAAATACATATGTATATATTGGATTAATATTTCCTTTAATTTTTATATTATGGTTGGTAATTATTTTAGCTGAAACTAATCGAACTCCTTTTGATTTTGCTGAGGGAGAATCGGAGTTGGTGTCTGGTTATAATACTGAATTTAGTAGAGGTATATTTGCTTTATTGATGTTGGCAGAATATGCTTCTATTTGTTTTATAAGAATGGTTTCTATTTTAATGTTTTATGGGGTTCACATAGTTTTGTTTAAGGTGGGTTTATTAATTTATTTTTTTTTGTGAGTACGTGGAACTTTTCCACGTTTTCGTTATGATAAATTAATGTTATTATTATGAAAATGTTATTTACCTTTAATGATTAATTTATTAATTTTTTTAATTGGGTTGATTATTTTATTTTTTTAAAAGAAAATTACTAAAAGGTTTAACTTTTATATTTTGTTTTCAAGACAAACATCTTCTTAGATTGAGTAATTATAAAATATTATCTCATTTCTTTATAATAAATGGGTTAAGAAAGTAATAGGAGAAATAGAAAATTGTAAGTATTTGCCCCCATCAAATATAAGGTTGTTCTACAGGGCGGGCACCAATTCAAGTTAATAGAATTAAGGCATTGATAAAGATTCAGTATAAATATTTACTTAAAGGGTAAAAATTAAGACTTTTTAATGAATTAGAGTGGATATGTGGAAGAATTAATAAAATTAAAATTCTTATTAATAATGCAATTACTCCTCCTAGTTTATTAGGGATGGAACGAAGAATTGCGTAAGCAAATAAAAAGTACCATTCTGGTTGAATGTGAGTAGGGGTTACTAAGGGATCTGCCTGTATAAAGTTTGTGGGGTCTGTTAATAGATTAGGTCAAATTAGACAAATTATAGTTAATACTATAAATATTATGTTAAAACCAGCTAGATCCTTTCAAGTAAAATATGGATGGAAAGGGATTTTGTCATTATCTCTCTTTACCCCTAAAGGATTTCTTGATCCTGTTTCATGTAATATTATTAGATGAATGACAGTAAACAATAAAATAATAAAAGGTAAAAGAAAGTGAAGTGAAAAAAATCGATTTAAGGTAGCATTATTAACTCTGAAACCCCCTCATAATCATTGAACAATATCATTTCCAATATAAGGAATAGCTGATAATAAATTAGTAATAACAGTAGCACCTCAATATGATATTTGTCCTCAAGGGAGAACATAACCTAAAAATGCTGTAGCTATAGTTAGTAAAAGAAGGGTAACTCCTACAGTTCAGGTTTTTATGAGGTTATATGACCCATAATATAAACCTCGTCCAATATGTAAATAAATACAAATAAAAAATATTGAAGCTCCATTTGCATGGAATGCTCGGAATAATCATCCGTTATTAACATCACGACAAATATGACTAATTGATTGAAATGCTAATTCAATATTACCAGAATAATGAAATGATAGAAATAAACCTGTCACGATTTGAATTGATAAACAAAGTCCTAATAAACTTCCAAAGTTTCATCAAATGGAAATATTAGAGGGGGCCGGTAAATCAATTAAGCTATTATTTATAATTTTAAGTATATTGTTGGATTTTCGTAAGATTAACATAATTAAGTCGAATTGCCCCTCTTTTTACAAATGTAATATAGTAAAATACAATTAATCTTAAGATTAAATAAAATATAATAAAGATGAAAATTAATATAGATTTTTCTAAAAAGATTGAGATTAATGATTCTTGTCATTCATTTAAAAAGTTTTCCTTTGGTGACTCTAAATAACTATTATTATTATTAAGTATAATTATTATGAAGGTAGGAATTATTATAATAATTAGTAATGGCGATTTAGAGATTTTGAAGTTTGCGTTAGGTAATAATGAAGCAATATAAATAAATAGAATTAGTAAGCCCCCTAAAAAAATTAGAAATAATATATAACTATATCATGAAGAAAAATAAAAAGATGTGATTAAACAATAAATAATTGTTTGAAAGAAGATAATTATACCAACAAAAAAGGGATGATTTATATTATAAATTAAACATGTAAGTATAATGGAAAGAGTAAATAAATAGATATTAGTAATATCAAAAAGTAGTTTATGGAAAATTTAAACTTTGGAAGTTTAAGAAGCTTTTTAAGTCTTTTTGATACTTTTAGAAAAGTTTCATTTTTGGTTTACAAGACCAATATTTTATTTAAATTATAAAAGTATTTTATGTTAGATTTATTAAGTATTTATGATTGTTGTATATGTGTTTATATATTAATATTTTTTATGTTTTTGAAGTATAATCAATCGTTTTTATCTATACTAATTATTTTAGAGTTTATAGTAGTAGTGATTTATGTTATTATGTTGATTGGTTTTATTAATATAAATTTAGGTTATTTTTTTTGTGTTGTGTTTTTGGTTGTTAGAGTATGTGAAGGGGCTTTGGGTCTATCAATTTTAGTTGTTATAGTACGTTCTTTTAGAAGAGATTATTTATCTATAAAAAATTTATGTTTAAATTAATAATAATATTCTTTTTTATGATACTTGTTTTTAAGAATAATTTATCTGTAATAATAGTTTATTTTTTTTTGTTAATAATTTTATTAATAAATAATTATCAAAGTTTATATATAATTGAAATGATTCAATTAGATGAATTGTCTTTTTATTTATTGGGTTTAAATTTATTTTTATTTATTTTAGTGTTAATGTGCAGAAATATATTCAAATTAGGTAAAAATTATCATTTATATCAATTTGTGGTTAGATTTATAGGTTTATTTTTAAGATTATGTTTTATTATTTTTGATTTTATAATTTTTTATGTAGTATTTGAAATTAGTTTGTTATTGGTTTTTGTTTTAATTTTTGGTTGGGGGTATCAACCTGAACGGGTACAAGCTTCTATCTATTTGTTATTTTATGCTTTATTAGGTTCTTTACCTTTATTATTATATTTATTGGAAATTTTTTATACTTTTGGTAGTTTACAAATAGTTTTGTTTATTTTTGATGAAGTATATTATTCGGTCTGAAGTCTATTGTTTTTATGTTTAGCTTTTATTATTAAATCTCCTATATATGGATTTCATTTATGATTACCAAAAGCTCATGTTGAAGCTCCTGTAACAGGTTCAATGATTTTAGCTGGTATTTTATTAAAATTAGGGGGGTATGGTTTATTGCGGATTTTTATATTAAAATTTGAATTTATGTCAAGTTTTGGCTGGTTTATTATTATTTTATCTTTGTGGGGGGGTTTAATAAGATCACTAATTAGAGTTGTTCAAATTGATGTAAAGTCTTTAATTGCTTATTCTTCTGTAGCTCACATGAAATTAATGTTGATAGGGGTTTTTTTGCAGTGTGAATGAGGTATTTTGGGTGCTATTTATTTAATAGTTGCTCATGGTTTTGTTTCTTCTTTAATATTTTATATGGCTAATTTGTTGTATAGTCGATTTATAAGCCGTAATATAATAATTATAAAGGGTTTAATACTTGTTATACCTTTATTTAGTTTACTTTGATTTATGAGTTTAATTTTTAATATATCGGCCCCCCCTTCTTTAAATTTATTGAGTGAATTAATATTAATAATTTCTTTATTAAGTCAATCATTTGTTTTAATATTTTTATTGGGGTTAATTTCTTTTTTTGTTTGTGTTTATAATATTTATTTATTTATGAATACCATACACGGTGAATTAATAAATAGAATTTCTGCTTTTAATCAGTTAAGTGTTCAAGAAAATACTATGTGTTTATTACATCTGTATCCTGTAATTGGTTTAGTTTTATTTTTATACTTTTATAGTTTAATGAAAAATAAGGATTTGTGGTGTCCTAGGTGTAATTTACTAAGAGTAATTTTTCAGATAAATTTATATAAAAAAATTTTTGGGGTTTTGTTTATTGTATGTTTATTTTGTTTTAGTTTGAGATTATTAATACTTTTTTATGATTATTCTTTAATTTTAGAGTGAAATTTAAAGGAAATTAATAGATTTATATTTAATCCTATGATTTTGGTGGATGGTCTGTCTTTAATATTTATCTTTGTGGTTTTTTTTATTAGTTCTTGTGTAACTTTATATAGAATAACTTACATAAATGATAGAGTAAATATAAACCGATTTATTATATTAGTTTTTGGATTTGTAATAAGAATAATAATTTTAGTTTTATCTGGCAATATATTTATATTAATTTTAGGATGAGATGGTTTAGGTTTAGTTTCTTATTGTTTAGTCATTTTTTATCAAAATTTTAAATCTAACTCTGCAGGATTATTAACTATTTTTTCTAATCGTATTGGGGATGTATTCTTGATTTTGATAATTTGTTTAAGCTTGTCTAATCTTGATTTAAGTTATATTTTTATGAATAAAAGTTTTGTTAATTTAGATTATATGATTGTTTTATTTGTAATGTTGGCAGCATGCACTAAAAGTGCACAACTACCTTTTAGTGCATGATTGCCTGCAGCTATAGCTGCCCCTACCCCTGTTTCTTCTTTAGTTCACTCTTCCACATTGGTTACTGCTGGGGTATACTTAATGATTCGTTTAAATGGGGTCGTAGAATATACAGGGGTGAATCGAGTACTAGAATTTTTAAGTTTATTAACCCTTATTATATCAGGTTTAGCTGCTAATTATGAATGCGATTTAAAAAAAATTATTGCTTTTTCTACTTTAAGACAGTTAAGATTAATAATATTTAGTGTGAGATTAGGTTATCCTTTAATAGCATATTTTCATATATTAACTCATGCTTTTTTTAAGGCTTTATTGTTTATGTGTGCTGGGGTGATTATTCATAGAGTGGGGAGAAATCAAGATATTCGATTAATAGGAGGATTTCTAAATTCTCTGCCTTTAACTTTTGGTTTATTTATTATAGCTAATATAGCTTTGTGTGGATTTCCGTTCTTGGCAGGGTTTTATTCTAAGGATTTAATTATTGAAATATATTTAATAAATAGAATTAGCTTAATGGAAATAATTATTTTTGTTTTATCTACTATTTTGACAGTATCTTATACTTTACGTCTTCTTTATAAGGTAACTATAAAAAAAATTAATTTTTGAAGAATACAAGGAATGTATGAAGATAAAAAAATAGCAGTGAGAACTATACTTATAGGATTAATTTCTGTAGGGGTAGGGAGAATGTTAAGATGATTATTAAATTTACAAGAATTTGTTGTTTTTATAAGTATGATTGGTAAAATATTTATTCTTTCTTTTATTTTCGTAGGTTTATTACTAATGAAGTTATTAAATTTCACAAATTATTATTATAAATTCTTTTTGGTTAATTTATGGTTTATAAATAAAATATTATTAAATGGGTGAATAATAAATACAATGAAAACAATTTCTAAAAATATAGATATAGGGTGAAATGAATTGATTGGGGGTTGAGGTGTATATAAAATTAATAACTATATGTTTAATTTTTTAATTACTATTCAAACGAATATAATAAAGATTTATTTATTAGTAATTTTATTATTTATTGTGACATGTTTATTTTATTTATTTAGCTTAAATGTAAAGTGTGGCTCTGAAGAAGCTAAGATGGGGACCCAATAAATAACTTATTTGAATTGATTTCTTTTATACAATGAAAATGTATGGTTTTATATAAACTAAAATAAGAGAAATGAAAGTATTTATACTTTTTCTAAAGTTAGCAGCTTTATAATTTATCATTTCCTTAGTAGGGTAGTTATCCAATAATTTCATTAACAATGAAAAGCCTCTTTTTGGCTTCTACTAAGTTGAGGAAAATCCTTATTTTAGGTCGAAACTAAATACATCTAAATGTTTTCAACTTAATAAATTTGATGGAAAGAGTAGAACGACTTCAATTTTTGAATGCAAATCAAATGTTATAAATTAACTATACCCTCAATTAGCTCAATCTAAAGCTCCTTGTTTCCATTCAATAATTAATCCAATATTAAGGATAATAAGAAAGAAAATAAAAGTAGTCAAAATGTTTCTTACTGAGGAAATATCACTTAAAATAATGAAGGGAAGAATAACTACAGTTTCTACATCAAAAATTAAAAATAATAGTGCTATCAGAAAGAATCGTAATGAAAAGGGAAGTCGAGAACTTGTGTTAGGATCAAATCCACATTCAAATGGAGAGGATTTTTCTCGGTCTATATAAGTTTTAAAACTTAAAAAAAAATTTAAAAGAATTATAATAAATGCTACTACTGTTCTTACAAGTAGAGTTGGTGTAAATAAAAGAGTTTTTATAGAAATTGATACTAGGATCAAAATAAAACTTCAAAAAATCGCGTTTTTAATTTGTAAAAATATTATCTTTTCTCTATTGAGACCTACTGATTGGAAGTCAGTTATACTTATATAATAAAAAGATATTTATCTACCTCATCAGTATAGAGAAACAAATAGAAATAATCAAACAACATCAACAAAATGTCAATATCATGCTGCTGCTTCAAAACCAAAGTGGTGAGATTTAGAAAAGTGATTATTTAAATGTCGTTTTAGACAAATTAATAAAAATGTTGAACCAATAAGTACATGAAGGCCATGAAATCCAGTAGCTATGAAGAAAGTAGCTCCATAAATACTGTCAGCTATAGTAAAAGGTGCTTCTAAATATTCATATCCTTGAAGAATTGAGAAAATTACACCTAAAATTACTGTTAGTAGTAAACTATAAGAAGTGTTAGATCAATTATTACTGATTAATCTATGATGTCTTCAAGTAATTGTTACACCAGATGTTAAAAGAATAGCAGTATTTAGTAAGGGAATCTGAAATGCGTTGAAGGGAATAATTCCAATAGGAGGTCAAGTTGAGCCAATTTCAATTGTAGGTGATAAACTACTATGAAAAAAGGCTCAGAAGAAGGAAACAAAAAATAGTACCTCAGAAGTAATAAATAGAATTATTCCTCATCGAAGTCCATATTCGACATTATATGAATGATCTCCTATGAATGTTCCTTCTCGTGTAATATCTCGTCATCATTGAATTATAATAATAATAGTTAAGATTAATCCTAGGAAGAATAAATCATAATTAAATGTGTGGAATCATTTTGCGGTTCCTGCAGTTAAATTTAAGGCAGCAAATGCGCCTAAAATAGGTCAAGGTCTTTTATCAACTAGGTGGAATGGATGAAATTGATTTAACATAACAAATTTCTCTAGAGTAAAGTATAGTTAATGTAGCAAACACATAGGATTGAATAAGAGCAACAGCTGATTCTAAAGTGATTAGTAAAAGTTGGGAAGTTAAGACTAAAGAGTAAATTATAAAATTTGTGTTTCCTTGATTACCTAATAAAGTTAAAAGTAAATGCCCAGCAATTATATTAGCAGCTAATCGCACGGCTAAAGTAATAGGTCGAATAAAATTTCTAATAGTTTCTACTAAAACCATGAAGGGTATAAGAATTACTGGAGTTGATATTGGTAATGTATGGGCTAATATTTCTACAGTTTTATTTATTCATCCAAATAATATTAGAGCAAATCAGAAAGGTAGAGCAAGTGATAAAGTTATAACTAAATGACTAGAACTGGTAAAGATATATGAAAAAAGTCCTATGAAATTATTTATTATAATAAATAACATAAATGTTGATCCAAGTAAAGTAATATTAAAATAATTTTTACCTAAAATTCTTTTAAATTCTTCATGAGTTCATTGAAAAAATATGTTAATAATTAAATTTGAACGATTGGGTAGAACTCAAAAAAGGGGTAAAATCATTAAAATAAATATAAAAGATGAGATTCATTGAATAGATAGTCCTAGTGAGGATGAGGGGTCAAATGATTGAAATAGATTACTTATCATTTTCAGTTTAAAATTTTATGATTTTTTATTATTGATGGGTTATTGTTTAATAAAAATTTATTTTTTAAAAAGTAAACAATTACCATGCAAAAAAAAATAAGAGAGGAAAATATTAAAAAAATTAAAATTCAATTTATTGGAGCTATTTGAGGAATAGAAGAATACTTTAAAAGTAATTTTAAAATGACATTTTAATGTTATTTTTTAACTAATTCTTCTCACTGAGAGTAAATACTATAATTTAGCTTAAGAGGCTAACGCTTAAAACTTCAGCCACTCAGTGAATTAAAATTAGAGATTCAGTTTAGGAAATTCTTGTAGTAAACTCCTTCAATTACAATAGGTATAAAACTGTGATTAGCTCCGCAAATTTCTCTACATTGTCCGTAGTAGATTCCTGGACGACTTAAATAGATATTAATTTGATTAAGTCGTCCAGGAATGGCGTCTGACTTTACTCCTAAAGAAGGGATAGTTCAAGAATGTAAAACATCAGAAGATGAGACTAATAACCGAATTTGATGGTTATAAGGAATAGTTATTCGATTATCAACTTCCAATAATCGGAAATCATTTAAGTTTAATTCTTGCGTAGGAATTATATATGAATCAAAATCAACATTAAAAAAATCTGAATATTCATAGGATCAATATCATTGGTGGCCTACTCTTTTTAATGTTAGACTTGGTTCATTAATTTCATCAATTAAATAAAGTAACCGAAGAGAGGGGAGAGCTAGAGAAATAAGGACTAAAACTGGTAAAACAGTTCAAATTATTTCAATTAATTGTCCATCCAAAAGGAAGCGATTAATATATTTATTTCATATTAATGAGGCAAGAAAATAACTTACTAATATAGTAATTATAACTAAAATTATTATAGCATGATCGTGGAAAAAAATAAGTTGTTCTATTAAGGGTGATGAGGCATCTTGTAATTGAATTTTATTTCAAGTAGTAATAAATTAACAATTGTTAATTTTCTAGTAATAAAATTATTCTTTTAAGTCTTAAGCCTAATGTACTAGTTATACTATACTAGAGTTTTAGGAAAAAGTAAATTTATTTTTAAATTCTAAGTTTAATGTACTATTTTGTACTATCCTAAATGTTAATTATTAATGAAAGGGACTTCATTATAACTATGATCAGCGGGTGGAAGGGGGTGGAATCATTCAATTGATGTTCTTAAAGAAAGTGCAAAAATTACGGTTCGCTTTATTACTAATCTTTCTCAAATAATAAAAATAAAGAATATAGTGGCTAAAATTGAAATAATTGACCCGATTGAAGAAATTACATTTCATCCTATATAAGTATCAGGATAATCTGAGTATCGCCGGGGTATTCCGGTAAGTCCTAAAAAATGTTGAGGAAAGAAGGTAATATTCACTCCTAAAAATATAATTAAAAAATGAATTTTTAATATTGTATTGTTAAGAGAAAGTCCTGTAAATAAAGGAAACCAATGGGTAAAACCCCCTAAAATGGCGAATACTGCTCCTATTGAAAGTACATAATGAAAGTGGGCTACTACATAATATGTATCATGTAGAATAATATCAATACTTGAATTAGCTAAAACAACACCGGTTAGACCTCCAACTGTAAATAAGAAAACAAAACCTAAAGCTCAAAGTAGAGAAGGGGAGTAATGAAATTGTGTACCATGGAGGGTACCTAATCAACTAAAAATTTTAATACCAGTAGGTACAGCGATAATTATAGTAGCTGCTGTAAAATAAGCTCGAGTGTCTACATCTATTCCTACTGTAAATATATGATGGGCTCATACTACGAAACCTAAAATTCCAATTGCTAATATAGCATAGATTATCCCAAGGGTACCAAAAGCTTCCTTTTTCCCTCTTTCTTGACTAATGATATGAGAGATTATTCCAAATCCTGGAAGAATTAAAATATATACTTCAGGGTGCCCAAAAAATCAAAATAAATGTTGGTATAAAATTGGATCCCCTCCACCAGCAGGGTCAAAAAATGATGTATTTAAATTTCGATCTGTTAGTAATATAGTAATAGCTCCCGCTAACACAGGAAGAGAAAGAAGTAAAAGAAGGGCAGTAATTCCTACAGATCATACGAATAAAGGAATTCGATCAAGACTTATTCCTTCATTTCGTATATTAATAATTGTGGTAATAAAATTTACTGCCCCTAAAATTGATGAGACACCAGCTAAATGAAGAGAAAAAATAGATAAATCAACTGAAGCACCTGCATGAGCAATATTACTAGATAAAGGAGGGTAAACTGTTCAACCAGTACCAGCCCCAGATTCTACCATACCCCCAGCTAAAAGTAGTATTAGTGCAGGAGGTAAAAGTCAAAAACTTATATTATTTAGTCGAGGAAAAGCTATATCAGGTGCACCTAACATAATAGGTACTAATCAATTTCCGAACCCCCCAATTAGAATAGGCATAACCATAAAGAAAATTATAATAAAAGCATGAGCAGTAACAATAACATTATAGATTTGGTCATCCCCAATTAATGAACCGGGTTGCCCTAATTCTAAACGAATTAATATACTTAGGGCTGTTCCTACTATACCTGATCAAGCCCCAAAAATTATATATAAAGTACCAATATCCTTGTGATTTGTTGAAAAAAGTCATCGTATCAATATAATGGCTGAAGTTTTAAGCGTTAGCCTGTAAAGCTAAAAATGAATTATTTTTCTTATATTAAATACTTTAATTTAAAATAAAATATGAATTTGCAAAATTCAAAATCTAATGATAGAAGTATTTAGGATTGAGGGTTACCCTATTTTAAACTTTGAAGGTTTATAGTTTAATTAACTTAAAATCCTATATAAGAAATTCTAATAAAGGGATTCCTAAAATAATAATTCTATTTATAAAAAGGATTTTTGATGATTTTAAAGTTTTATTAAATTTTAATGTATAGTTTTCAAGAATTAAGTAAAAATATAAAAGACGGACATAAAAATAAATTGAAATCATAGTTACTCAAAGAATTAATAAGGTAAAAAAAATAAAGTTATTATTAATTAAAAAAGTTAAGATTATTCATTTTGGTAAAAATCCTAGAAAAGGGGGGAGGCCTGACAAAGATATAATATTAATGAAAGTTAATGAAATTGTAAATTTATTAAAATAAACTAATTGATTTAAGTACGTTAAATTTATAAAATTAAACATGCAAATAATTAATAAAGTAGTAATTATATAGATAACAAAATAAACTAACATGATGCTAACTCTTATTTTTAATGAAATTAATATCCATCCTAAATTTGCTAAAGAGGAGTAAGCTAAGATAGAACGAGTATTAGTTTCCTTTAATGCTCCTCACCCCCCGGTAATTATTCTAATTAAACCTAAAACTAGTAGAATATTACTAATTTGTAAAAAATACAGTAAGTAAATCGGGCCAATCTTTTGTAAAGTAAATAAAATAAAGTTATTAGATCATGAAAGTTGTTTAGAAACTGAAATGAATCAAAAATGCATAGGTCTCCCCCCTAGTTTTAAAATTAAACTTACCATAACTATAACTATAAAAAATTTAAACAAAATACTCAACAATATAGAAAAAATAAATAAAGTTGAACCAATAGCTTGGGCCAAAAAATATTTTAATGATGATTCAAAAAAAATAGTGTTAAATTTTTTATTAAGTAAAGGGATAAAACTAATTAATCTTATTTCAAGTCCGACCCAATTAATGAATAGATTATTTCTTCTTAAGATAATACAAATTCTCACAAAAATTGAAAATAAAAAAAATAAATTTATTGGTTTAAAGATTAAAAAGAAGGATTAACCTATCAATAGGGTATGAACCTAGTAGCTTAAACTTAGCTTATCTTTTTGTATAAAATTATATGTTGATGTAAAGTGCATAAAAAATTTTGATTCTTTAAGTTTTGGTTCAAATCCATTACATATAATTTATTATGAAAATCTTAGATTAAAAATTTAAAATATCTTAATAAAAGTTAGATGCCTGAGAAAAAGGATTATCTTGATGGGATAAATTATGTAAATTTTACTCTAACTA